TGAAATCCTAATTTGATATACATATTAAAGTTATTGGACCCATCGCATTCTTTTTTTATCTGAAAGAGTCGTTCGAAACTAAAACTATTGGAAATCATTACAGTAAACAGATTTTCAATACAAATTAAGTTGTGATTTTCATCAATCAATAGAATAGTGAATAGAATAGTCGGGGTTTGTAATTTTTGACCAAAATAAAAAAATCAACTTTTTGAATTTAAATTTAAAATTAAATAAAAGAACCTTAGTAATTTCTTCCATCACAAGATTTCTCATTTGTTATGAGATTTCTCTTTTGTTTGAGGCGAATTCAAAATTGTTCGAATTGTGTAATCATCCGTTATTGATATTGGTAAACGACCCAGAGCAATTTGATTATAATTTAATTCGTGACGATCATAAGTAGAAAGCTCATATTCTTCAGTCATTGATAAACAATTTGTTGGGCAATACTCAACACAATTACCACAAAATATACAGATTCCGAAATCAATGCTGTAATTAAACAATCGTTTCTTTCGAATATCCGTTTCCAATTTCCAATCAACAGCAGGTAGATCTATAGGACATACACGAACACATACTTCACAAGCAATGCATTTATCAAATTCAAAGTGTATTCGACCACGAAAACGCTCCGATGTGATCAATTTTTCATAAGGGTATTGAATAGTTACGGGTAAACGGTTGGCATGAGATAGGGTAATCATAAAACTTTGACCAATGTACCTTGCCGCCCGTACTGCTTGTTGACCATAATTGATGAACCCAGTTACCATAGGGAACATATAGTAAATATCAATAATAAATTGGATTTTGTTTCTTTCTCTTGTTTGATACAAGTTGTGAATTGAATTTGAATATTTGAATTTGAATTATAGTGAATATCAAATATTCTATTCGATTTTTTTATATAAATTTATAATGAAAGGAGTTGGGAAGAAGTTGTTAATAATAGATTACCTAAAGAAATAGGTAAAAGAAATTTCCATCCAAGATTTAATAATTGGTCCATTCTCAGTCTAGGTAAAGTCCACCTTGTTGTGATAGGAATGAACAAGAACAAAAAAGTTTTCGCTAATGTAATGAAAATACCAATTGTTGTTCCAAAGACTCCATACGCTTTATTTATTTCCAAAAACTCAGGAATCAATATGTATGGAATAGAGAGATTCCAACCACCCAAGTAAAGAACTGTTACAAATAGTGAAGAGACTAGTAGATTTAAATAGGAAGCAACATAAAATAAACCAAATTTGATACCCGAATATTCGGTTTGATAACCTGCTACTAATTCTTCTTCTGCTTCTGGTAAATCAAAAGGCAATCTCTCGCATTCGGCTAGAGAAGAAATTATAAAAACAATAAACCCTATAGGTTGCCGCCACAAATTCCATCCCCAAAAACCATATTTTGACTGCGCCTCAACTATATCAACTGTACTTGAACTGTTAGATAATCATAGTCGATGATAAGATCACTCTTATCATCGCTATTCCAGAACCGTACATGAGATTTTCACCTCATACGGCTCCTCGAGAGCCATAAATAAATCTAGGGACTGATTAGATATTCTTTATTTAATCTTGATATACTTGTAGGATAGATAAAGTTAAAATCAATCGAAAGTTCCTGAATTAGACTAATGGAATTCTGTCTGCTATACTATAAAAAAAGTGCTTCGGAATTGATCTTATCCCTTACTTTAAGTTTAAGAATTTCAATTTTTTTATTGAGTAATAACTTAGATCCTTCAAAAAAAATACTCTTTATTACCAATATCAATAAATAGTTCACTTTTTTTTTCGATTCCGAAAAAAAAAGAATTAAACATTCATTATTTATGACATGACAAAAATTTCATTTCCATTAATATGGATATCAGATAAAAAAGATTTTTTTTGCAATTCCATACTTTCTTTTCGTTCCTTTACTTTACTTTTATATTAAACCTAAATAAAAGAAAGAAAGGGTAAAGGATTACTTCGTTACTGATAGTTATTCATATAATCGGTGGATAGGATCATACTCTGGATCGGAATTTCATTTTTGGGAGTACTACTTGATCGTTTCTACAAATTTAAAGCCCTAATTAGTATTTCTTTTATGTATAAAAGTCTCTTCGAATAACTTACATAATCTCTATTACGAATCCTTTGTGTACTTTTGTGTTCCTAATCATCCACTCATTTTTTCTCAATCTCTATGGTAATTCATGTATGGGAATACATACAAAAGATAGTAAAAGCTCCATAGAGTTGTTCTTTTCAACCCGCTTCAAGACATGATGACTTATTAACCAATCTTGGGGTAAAGAGTCTTGACTGCTTATGTTTATTTTCGTTTAACCCTTGTACATAGGAAATGAGATTCCATTTTTTTACTGCGAATTTCGAAGCTGTTTTCTTTCACTCATCTAACTATCTAGTTTAGTTTAGCAATCCGGGCTAGTGAATAAAAAAAGAAAGAAAGATATATCTATTTAATACGTTTAATTTTTATTCTTAGAAACCTAAAAAGAAATGGAGGAAGACTTATGTCTCAACGAATCACACGTAGAGATGTTGATAACACACATAGAGTTAATGGTATTTCATAACTAATTGATTGAGCAGCAGCCCGTAGACCACCTAAAAAGGAATATTTATTATTTGATCCATATCCTGACATAAGAAGTCCAATTGGAGCAATACTTGAAACGGCAATCCATAAAAAAACACCAATACTGAGATCGGCTAGAATAAGGCGATAGCCAAAAGGAATTACTGAATAACTTAGTAGAATTGATATGACTGCTATAGAGGGTCCGATACTAAATAAACGTGTATCCCCCCTAGATGGAAGAAGGTTCTCTTTCAAAAGTAATTTTATCCCGTCTGCTAGAGCTTGAAGAATTCCCAAAGGGCCGGCGTATTCAGGTCCAATACGTTGTTGTATACCTGCGGATATTTCTCTTTCTAACCACACAATTACTAGTACACCTGTTGTGATTCCCAATATGAGAATCAAAATAGGGACAAGCATCCATATAGTTTCATAAACCTCTTTTAAGGATTCTAATCTGGAAAAAGACTTGATAGCTTGTACTTCTGTTGTATCAATTATCATTTCAACGATCAACTTCTCCCATAATAATATCTATGCTACCTAGTATCGTCATAATATCAGCCAATTTCATTTTTTTAACTAACTGAGGAAGAATTTGCAAATTGATAAAACCCGGGGAACGAATTTTCCATCTCCAAGGAAAAACACTCTGGTCTCCTATCAAAAATATTCCCAATTCCCCCTTTGGGGCTTCGACTCTTACATAAAGTTCTTGTTTCGACAATTCAAAAGCAGGGGATGGCTTTTTACTAATGAATCGATATTCAAAATCATTCCATTCAGGATATTTTATTCTATTAAAGCGTCGGATTTCTAAATTCTCATAGGGACCCCCTGGAATTCCTTCTAGAGCCTGTTGAATAATTTTGATGGATTCTGCCATTTCACCGATTCGTATTAAATAACGAGCTAATGAATCTCCTTCTTTTTGCCATTGGACTTCCCAATCAAATTCGTCGTAACACTCATAATGATCAACTTTACGAAGATCCCATTGTATTCCGGAAGCTCGTAGCATTGGTCCCGATAAACCCCAATTTATTGCCTCTTCTCCACCAATAATGCCCACTCCTTCAACTCGTTCTAAAAAAATAGGATTTCGTGTAATAAGTTTTTGGTATTCAGCAATCCCTGTTAAAAAATAATCACAAAAATCTAAACATTTATCTATCCATCCATAAGGTAGGTCGGCAGCTACTCCGCCGATACGAAAATAATTATGCATCATTCTCATACCGGTGGCAGCTTCGAATAAATCATATACCAATTCTCTTTCTCTGAAAATATAGAAGAAGGGGGTCTGCGCGCCAATATCTGCCATAAAAGGGCCGAGCCATAACAAATGAGAAGCTATACGACTTAACTCCAGCATAATCACTCTGATATAGCTAGCCCTCTTAGGTACTTGAATATTTCCCAATTGTTCTGGCCCATTTACCGTTATTGCTTCGGTGAACATAGTGGCTAAATAATCCCAACGTGTTACATAAGGCAGATATTGTATAATTGTTCGGTTTTCCGCAATTTTTTCCATCCCTCTGTGTAAATAACCCAATATTGGTTCACAGTCAATAACATCTTCACCGTCTAAAGTAAGGATAAGTCGGAGAACGCCATGCATGGATGGATGGTGAGGACCCATATTGACTATCATGAGGTCTTTTTTTGTAGTTGGTACAGCCATAGGTTTTCCCCGATTCATTATTCAGTTTTCCATGAATTGCTGAAAACAAAAAGAAGTTCATCAAAATTCAAGATCTAATAAATCAAATAATTCAAAACGACTCTTCAAATTAACGTGTTTTTATTTTAGCTTTCGAATGTTCAATTGACTGATTAATTCTTTATAGCGTACTCCATCTTTTTTTAACAAATAAGCCAGTAGTCGTTGCCGTTTTCCTAGAATTTTTCGTAGACCTCTCTGAGATGAATAGTCTTTTTTGTGCAATTCCAAATGTGAAGTAAGTCTTCCTATCTTATTGCTAAAACGGAATACTTGAAATTCAACGGACCCCCTGTTTTCTTCTTTTTCTTCATGCGAAATAACAGATATGAATGATTTTTTTGTCATAAAATTTAAAACTTCTTTTTTTTTTTACCAAATATGGAATTTTGCCGATCAGTAATAATAATGCCAGCTATTTTTATCTGGTACACATAATAATCAGAATTTTCTTTATTCATTTTGATAAAATGAATAAAGAAAATTCTGTTGATTCATTTCTGGATCTAATTGATACGTTATCGAATTAGTATCATGTATCGAAATTGGACGCTAAGACAAGGCGCGTGCGCATCTATTTATCTACTAGACGATAAGGAATATATAAGATAAATGTATCATAAATGAGTTTTTAATCGTGGATACATACGTATTCTTAACATACTAAAACGACTGCCGTTATTAGTATGGATACAATAACGATTCATACAAGCTAAATCTTCTAATCGATAATTCGGCCAAAGAAAGGATTTGAATTTGATAAGTTTCTTTTTATCTCGATCAAGATCTTTGCTTTTATCAAAAAATTGACTACCGTTTTTTACCCTATTCCCATTGTAAAATACTGGGTTTTTATCCACAACTTTATTATTCCTTGGGTTGAAACAAGTTATAATTTCCAACTCTCGACGGCGTCTAGGCAACAAAGTATTTTCAAGAGTAAGCAAATCGGTTCGTTTTCCAATTCTTCTATAGTAAGAAAGACATCTTCGAAAGAAGAGTCATAAACCAAACGTTCAAATTCTGAGATTTTTCCCGTATACTCTAGAAAAATTCCTCTAATAAACTCGCAATACTTAAGAAAAGTATAAAACAAAGAATCTATTCTGTTTGTAAAAAATCTGGAATGTGGTTTTTCTAGATATATTGACCAAACACTCGTTTTACATTTTTGAACAAGCATGGAACCTTTGATCCTAAATTCTGCTATAATTATCGCGTCGGGTCTACATTTTTCTAGGTACCTTTCATTATTTTTTATAAGTTGAGCTTCGGGTGGAAGAAAGAGGAGGCCAGTTAATCTTTTGAAGGGTGTGGGTGCAGGTGGCTTTTTGGGGTGTCCCCGAGAGGATCCCCTTAAGAGGGGTTCAGATGTTTTTTGGAAATATTGTATTTTATCTTGTTTTTTATCGGCTAATCGAGTTTTTTTTTCCAATACATTTATCTCTTTAAGCCCTTTTCTGTCTAAAACTGCAATTTTTTTAGAAAATTCAGTGCTTAAGCTGTTCTTTTTTTGTTCATTGGTACGAATCCAATAATTGTACAGTTCATCAGATGATAATTTTTCTGTTGTAGACAAAGAAGTCTTTTTTTGTATCATTCCCGAGAAAGCGGCTAAACTAGGTGGATGTGAAAAAGAAATTCTTTTTTTTCCATCATTTTGATCAGAAGTTGGGATTTTTTTATAGAATGCTTCTTTAAAAACTTTAAAAACTTTAAAAAGTTTAAAAAGGGGAGGAGAAGGCTCTTCCTTGGTAAATTCCCCTTCTTTCGCTAGGCCTATTCTATAAAAATATTCTTCAGCTTTTTTTCGATCTATTTCCACTTCGGCTTCTTTCGGTTTATAAGTCAAAATAGGTAACGGCATTTTGTTAAAAATGAGTAGACATGTAAAAAATACGAGAATACCACCGATTAGACCAAAAGAATTTCTCAAATCGAAGATCAAATTCTGATAAAATCGAAACACATAGAAAAGGTACTTTTTAGGTCTAATAATGGGCTTAGCCGATCTAACCAAATAATTTTGCTGTATCCATACTAATACGAATCTAACCGATTTCATGAATAAAATGTGACCAATTAACCAACCAACAAAACTACTTGTTAAAAATAATATCTTGTTGTTGTATCGAAACATATAAACGTTGAGTAATCTGAAAAACATTGTACTTGGGAAAAAAAAGAAATGGCTCAATAATTGAAAAAAGAGATTATTCAGGAATATACATTGAATGCTGAGATTACGCGTACGCATTGAATTTTTGCGAGTAGATTTTTCATCAACAAAAAAGTCTTCGTAACTGTACCACATGTAATGAAGGTAAAGATAAGGTACAGTTATGAAAGTTATTGTACGAGGCCTACTCAATACTAGACGCAGAGGCCTATAATAGATCGATATGAACATCAGGAGTTGTCCTATCATAATACCAGTTGATACGGCTACCTCCTTCTCGATTGCTTCTTCTTCTCCTTCTTCTATAACCTGAAAATGAGCTTGGAGAAGTAAGAGATAAGAAGGGCCTATGGATAATGTGGTCAGAAATCCATAATAGAGTCCGACCACAACGACCGAATTCATTAGCTTCATAGCTAGAGATGCGGAATTGCCTAGTAGAAAAGACGGATAAATCATATAAAACTCCTTTTGTTGTTAAAAATTTTTGGATTCCTACTATAGTAGAATCGTTTTACTTTGTTTACTATAAGATGCATCATCGTTCCAATTTGTTATAAGATTTTTTTGGGTTAGGCCGACTTCTATTGTTCGTATTTCGATTGTTCGTATTCGACGAAGATTTTTTTTATTTTTTTTTTCTATAAACAAAGTTGAATTCCCGGAATAAAGAGATTTTGCTATTGAAAAAGCTTTTAACGCTGCCCAATATCCCTTTTTTTTCCAAAAATTTTTACGAATATGCTTTTTGGAAATAGAAGTACGTTTTTTTGGAACTGCCATTTAAAATGGATTACTCATTGTTGTAGTTGGATGTGAAAAACATCTATTGGTCAAACGAATCTTTGTTTACTATATAATTAATTATCCATGTATTTTTTAGATTCTATACCATACAGGGCCTTTTAGTCAAATTTTTCATTATAGAAAAGCATAATCTAACTAAAAATATATGAAATATATATATATATATATTAAAATTCCCTAAAAT